GTTAATGTAGCTTACATAAAGTGTAGTACTGAAAATACTAAGACAGATTTTTAAAAATCTCATAAACACAAAGGTTTGGTCCTGGCCTTACTATTAATTTTAACCACGATTACACATGCAAGTATCTGCACCCCGGTGAAAATGCCCTTTATTACTAATAAGTAAAATAGGAGCAGGTATCAGGCACTTATTATGCCAAAAACACCTTGTTAAACCACACCCCCAAGGGAACTCAGCAGTGATGAACATTGAACAATAAGCGAAACAAGCTGGAATCAGCGATAGTTAAAAGAGTTGGTAAATCTCGTGCCAGCCACCGCGGTTATACGAGAAACTCAAATTAATAAAATCGGCTCAAAGGGTGGTTAAACACACAAATTAAATAAGACTAAAAACTAACCCTGCTGTCGCACGCAATAGTTAAAATAAATACAACTTCGAAGGTAGTCTTACTAAAATAAGCTTGAACCCACGACAACTAAGGAACAAACTGGGATTAGATACCCCACTATGCCTAGTTATAAACTTTGATATATCCGCCAGAATACTACGAGCAACAGCTTAAAACTCAAAGGACTTGGCGGTGCTCTACACCCCCCTAGAGGAGCCTGTTCTATAATCGATAATCCACGATAAACCTCACCACCCATTGCCAATACAGCTTATATACCACCGTCCAGCCCACCCTTTAAAGGGCCAACAGTAGGCATAATCATAGACATAAAAACGTCAGGTCAAGGTGTAGCATATGGGGTGGGAAGAAATGGGCTACATTTTCTAATTTAGAAAATTACGGAAAAGCTCATGAAATAAAGCTATAAAGGAGGATTTAGCAGTAAAAAGAAAAAAGAGCGTTCTTTTTAAACCGGCAATGGAGCGCGCACACACCGCCCGTCACCCTCTTCAAACAACCAAAACAGTAGATAAACAAAGACAAAAAAAAGAAGAGGCAAGTCGTAACATGGTAAGCTTACCGGAAGGTGAGCTTGGAACACCAACTTATAGCTTAATTAAAGCATCTTGCTTACACCAAGAAAATACCCGTTAAACCCGGCTTAAATTGAGCTAAAATCTAGCCAATTAACCCCAACTACCAAAAAATAAAACAAACCATTTAATCTAATAGTATGGGCGATAGAAATTTACTATGAGCAATAAAAAAAGTACCGCAAGGGAAAGATGAAATAAAAATGAAATAAATAATAAAAACAAAGAAAAGAAAGGACTAAACCCTATACCTTTTGCATAATGGTCTAGTAAGTCCAACCTAACAAAAAGAAATAAAGTTAGCCCCCCCGAAACTAGACGAGCTACTAAAAAGCAGCATTAACCAGAGCTAACCCGTCTCTGTGGCAAAAGAGTGGGGCGACTTTTGAGTAGAGGTGAAAAGCCTAACGAGCCTAGTGATAGCTGGTTGCTTGAGAAATGAATATTAGTTCAGCTTAAAGTACCTTCAACTAATAAAAAAATAAAAATAGCACTTTAAAGTTAATTAACAGGGGTACAGCCCTGTTAATAAAGGACACAACCTACAGAATGAATAAAGATTATACTAATAAAAGAAACTAACCATGTAGGCCTAAAAGCAGCCACCATAAGAAAGCGTCAAAGCTCAACTTAACAAACCCCCCTTATTATACTAATAAAAAAATCTAAATTCACAAATATATCAAGCCTATCTACTAGTAGATGAGTTTATACTAGAATGAGTAACAAGAACAAGTTCTCTATATGCAGGTGTAAATCAGAACGAAAAAATCACTGATAATTAACAATTTAAAATACTAAACAACAAGAAAAACACATTAAAACAATTGTTAACCCAACACAGGAGCATCAAAAAAAGATTTAAAGATTAAAAAGGAACTCGGCAACCAAGAGCTCCGCCTGTTTACCAAAAACATCGCCTCTTGCCCTCCAAGTATAAGAGGTCCCGCCTGCCCAGTGATTAATTTTAACGGCCGCGGTATCATGACCGTGCAAAGGTAGCGTAATCACTTGTCTTTTAAATAAAGACCTGTATGAAAGGCAAAACGAAAGCTCAACTGTCTCTTTAATCTAATCAGTGAAATTAATCTCTCCGTGCAAAAGCGAAGATAATCATATAAGACGAGAAGACCCTGTGGAGCTTTAAATATAGGATTAATTATACCTTTATATATAGTCCAACAGGATAAAAAGATAAAAACGTATAGTCATAATTCAAGTTTTCGGTTGGGGCGACCACGGAAGAAAAAATATCCTCCGAGACAAATAATTTAGAATTACACTTCAAAAATTAAAACATTTATTATAAATGATCCACCTAGTGACCAACGAACCAAGTTACCCCAGGGATAACAGCGCAATCCTTTCTAAGAGTTCATATCGACGAGTGGGTTTACGACCTCGATGTTGGATCAGGACACCCAAATGGTGCAGCCGCTATTAAAGGTTCGTTTGTTCAACGATTAAAGTCCTACGTGATCTGAGTTCAGACCGGAGTAATCCAGGTCAGTTTCTATCTATAGTTAAATTTTTTCTAGTACGAAAGGACCGAAAAAATGGGGCCTCTTTTTAAAAAAGCCCCCCATCACCCCTGAAAACAAGTAAAGGGCCACACAAAACACGCCTTTAAAAATAAAGGACAAGTTAAGGTGGCAGAGCCCGGTAATTGCAAAAGACCTAAGCCCTTTCCGCCAGAGGTTCAACTCCTCTTCTTAACTATGTATATTATATCCGCCCTCTTAAACTCATTATTATATGTGATCCCGGTATTATTGGCCGTGGCTTTTCTGACTCTTGTAGAACGAAAAGTTCTAGGGTATATACAGCTACGAAAGGGACCAAACATAGTAGGGCCAGTAGGGCTTCTTCAACCAATCGCAGATGGACTAAAACTATTTATTAAAGAACCAGTACGCCCATCAACATCATCACAAATTCTATTCCTCATTATACCAGTAATAGCGCTAACTCTAGCACTAGTTATCTGAATTCCACTACCTATGCCATTTACATTATCAAACCTAAACCTGGGGATTCTCTTCCTTCTATCCCTGTCTAGCCTAGCCGTATACTCAATCCTGGGGTCCGGTTGGTCATCAAACTCAAAATATGCCTTAGTTGGGGCACTCCGAGCAGTAGCACAAACCATCTCATATGAGGTCACACTAGGCCTGATTCTACTCTGCCTTATTCTACTAACAGGCGGATTTATACTAATAAACTTCAATGTCTCGCAAGAATCAATCTGGTTTATTATCCCAGCATGACCTATAGCAGCAATATGATTTACCTCAACCCTAGCAGAAACAAACCGAGCCCCATTTGATCTGACAGAGGGGGAATCAGAGCTAGTCTCTGGGTTTAACGTAGAATATGCAGGAGGGCCATTTGCACTATTTTTTTTAGCGGAGTACTCTAACATTTTATTTATAAATACCCTATCAGCTATCCTATTCCTTGGCCCAACAATAAGCCACATTCAACCAGAAATATCAACAATTAACCTAATTTTTAAAGCATTAACACTGTCAATTATATTCCTATGAGTTCGAGCATCCTACCCACGATTCCGATATGACCAATTAATACACTTAATCTGAAAAAACTTCTTGCCCCTTACAATTACAATAACCCTTATACACATCTCGCTACCAATTACAATAGCAGGTATTCCCCCTTTATCCTAGGATGTGTGCCCGAAAGATAGGGGCCACTTTGATAGAGTGGCTGATAGAGGTTCAAACCCTCTCACACCCCCCCCCCTTCTTAAAAAAACAGGACTCGAACCTGCCCTTAGGGGATCAAAACCCCTCGTGCACCCACTACACCATCTTTTAAGTAAAATAAGCTAAATTAAGCTTTTGGGCCCATACCCCAAACATGTTGGCGAAAACCCTTCTTTTACTAATGAGCCCCTACACACTATCCGTACTTATATCAAGTCTTGCAGTAGGAACAATTACCACACTATCAAGCTATCACTGATTTCTGGCATGAATAGGACTAGAAATTAATACGTTGGCTATTATCCCCCTAATAACTAAAATACACCACCCCCGGGCCACAGAATCCGCAACAAAGTACTTTTTGACACAGGCCACAGCCTCCGCCTTAATTTTATTCTCAACAATTATAAACGCATGGGCAACAGGGGAGTGAACAATCATAGACATAAACCACCACACATCAACGACAATCTTAACAGTTGCTTTAGCAATTAAGCTCGGGGTCGCACCATTTCACCTATGACTACCAGACGTCCTACAAGGACTAAATATAATAACATGTCTAATTTTATCAACATGACAAAAACTAGCCCCCATGGCCCTGCTTATTTTAATAAGCCACCAACTAAACCCAAATCTGCTAATTATAATGGCACTAACATCCATAATTGTGGGAGGATGGGGAGGCCTAAATCAGACACAAACACGAAAGATTATAGCATACTCATCCATTGCCCATTTAGGGTGAATAACCATAATTATTCCATTTGCCTCAAATCTAGCACTACTAAACCTATTAATTTATATTATCCTAACCTCATCAATGTTTATAACATTAATAACCTTGAACTCAACAAACATAAATAAACTCTCAGCCTCCTGATTAAAAACACCTACACTAGCAGCCTTTACAATGATTGTTCTAATGGCCCTTGGAGGACTCCCGCCAACATCGGGGTTTTTACCAAAATGGTTTATTTTACAAGAAATAACCAAACAACACCTTATTGCACTCTCCGCTACAATGGCCATATTAGCCCTACTCAGCCTATTTTTTTACCTACGTTTATCATATATGATCTCAATAACCTCCCCCCCCCATATCTCAAACTCAAATCTAATCTGACGGAAAAAAAACAACTTACATGTTACCCCAATGATAATTATACTATCAGCAATATTAATGCCAATAACCCCAACACTGGTAATAATAAACTAAGGACTTAGGATAACAAGACCAAAGACCTTCAAAGTCTTAAGCAGAAGTTAAAATCTTCTAGTCCTTGATAAAACCTGCAGGATATTATCCCACATCTTCTGAATGCAACCCAGATACTTTAATTAAGCTAAAGCCTTCTAGATTAGCAGGCTTTGACCCTACGACCTTTTAGTTAACAGCTAAATACTCAATCAACGAGCTTTAATCTACTTCTCCCGCTTGTTGGGGGGAAAAAAGCGGGAGAAGCCCCGGCAAAAGCTACTTTGCCCTTTAAAATTTGCAATTTTATATGCTGAACATCACAGAGCTTGGTAAAAAAAGGACTATAACCTTTATAACAAGGGCTACAACCTTGCACCTGCTTCGGCCATTTTACCCGTGATAATCACTCGATGACTATTTTCTACAAATCACAAAGACATTGGCACCCTTTACTTAATTTTTGGTGCTTGAGCTGGCATGGTGGGTACGGCCCTTAGCCTCTTAATTCGGGCCGAACTAAGCCAGCCAGGAGCCCTTCTTGGGGATGACCAGATCTATAATGTTATTGTTACTGCCCATGCTTTTGTAATAATCTTTTTTATGGTAATGCCAGTAATAATCGGCGGGTTTGGAAACTGACTTGTGCCCCTTATGATCGGGGCACCTGACATAGCATTTCCTCGAATAAATAATATAAGTTTCTGACTTCTACCCCCCTCATTCCTCTTATTGCTGGCTTCCTCGGGCGTAGAGGCAGGAGCAGGAACCGGGTGAACCGTCTACCCCCCACTAGCTGGCAACCTTGCCCATGCAGGTGCCTCTGTTGATCTAACAATCTTTTCACTACATCTAGCAGGGGTTTCCTCAATTCTAGGGGCAATTAACTTTATTACAACATCAATTAATATAAAACCCCCCTCTATAACACAATATCAAACACCTCTATTTGTATGATCGGTACTAATTACGGCTATCTTACTGCTTCTCTCTCTCCCCGTACTTGCAGCAGGTATTACAATACTATTAACCGATCGAAATCTTAATACAACTTTCTTTGACCCAGCTGGCGGAGGGGACCCTGTACTATATCAGCATTTATTCTGATTTTTCGGGCACCCAGAGGTATACATCCTTATTCTGCCGGGGTTTGGCATAATTTCACATATTGTGACATACTACTCTGCTAAAAAAGAACCATTTGGGTATATAGGCATGGTCTGAGCAATAATATCAATCGGCCTCTTAGGCTTTATCGTATGAGCTCATCATATGTTTACCGTAGACTTAAACGTAGACACACGGGCATACTTTACATCTGCTACAATAATTATCGCTATTCCCACTGGCGTAAAAGTTTTTAGCTGATTAGCAACAATGCACGGAGGCTCAATCAAATGAGATGCCGCAATGCTATGGGCCCTCGGTTTTATTTTTCTATTTACAGTAGGCGGACTAACGGGCATCGTCCTGGCAAACTCATCACTAGATATTGTTCTCCACGACACATATTATGTGGTGGCACACTTTCATTATGTCCTCTCTATAGGGGCCGTATTTGCTATTATAGGCGGATTTGTCCATTGATTCCCCCTATTTTCTGGGTATATACTACACCCAACCTGATCTAAAGTTCACTTTGGCGTCATATTCCTAGGAGTTAACCTCACATTTTTTCCGCAGCACTTCCTTGGCCTTGCAGGAATACCACGACGCTACTCCGACTACCCGGACGCATACACCCTCTGAAACACAACCTCATCAATTGGGTCTTTAATCTCGCTTGTTGCAGTAATTATAATAATATTTATTATTTGAGAGGCGTTTGCATCAAAACGTGAAGTAATAACAACAGAGCTCACACCCACAAACATTGAATGACTACACGGATGCCCCCCACCATATCACACATTTGAAGAACCATCATTTGTTCAAGCTCGGGCTATTTAACAAGAAAAGAAGGAATCGAACCCCCCTAAGTTAATTTCAAGTCAACTGTATTACCAATCTACCACTTTCTTAAGATATTAGTAAAACAATTACAAGTCCTTGTCGAGGCCTAGTTACTAGTTTAAACCTTGTATATCTTATATGGCACACCCGTCACAACTAGGCTTTCAAGACGCAACATCCCCGATTATAGAAGAACTATTACACTTTCATGACCATGCATTAATAGCTGTCTTTTTAATTAGCACACTAGTACTTTACATTATTACAACAATAATAACCACAAAACTAACAAATACTAATGCCATAGATGCCCAAGAAATTGAGATAGTGTGAACAATTATACCAGCAATTATCTTGATCGTTATTGCTCTTCCATCCCTACGAATTTTATACCTAATAGATGAAATTAGTGATCCTCACCTAACAGTTAAGGCAATCGGCCACCAGTGATACTGAAGCTACGAATTTACAAACTATGAAGACCTGGTATTTGACTCATATATGGTGCCGACTCAAGACCTGTCCCCAGGACAGTTTCGCCTCTTAGAAGTAGATAATCGAATAATTATTCCTATGGAGTCCCCAATTCGAATGCTTATTTCTGCAGAAGATGTTTTGCACTCATGAACTGTCCCATCTATGGGCGTAAAAACAGATGCTATCCCAGGACGATTAAATCAAACAACCTTCATCGCATCCCGCCCAGGGGTTTTTTATGGACAATGCTCAGAGATTTGTGGGGCAAACCACAGCTTTATACCAATCGTTGTGGAAGCAACTTCATTAGACTTCTTTCAAAAATGGTCTTCATCAATACTAGAATTATCATTAAGAAGCTTTCATGGAGAAGCAATAGCCTTTTAAGCTAAAGACCGGTGAAGACCAGCCACCCTTAATGACATGCCACAACTAAGTCCTGGCCCATGATTTACTATTTTTCTGATATCATGATTTATTTACTTAACTATTTTAACAGCCAAAATTAACAATTTTAACTTTCAAAATGAACCGACATCCCAAAACACAAAAAAAGAAAAAACACAGCCCTGAAACTGACCATGAACTTAAGCTTCTTTGATCAATTTATAAGCCCGATCATATTTGGGGTTCCTTTAATGACTCTGGCCTTGCTATTTCCCTGATTGTTATTTCATAAAACAACAAACCACTGATTAAGTAACCGCCTATTAACAACCCAAACTTGATTTTTTGGCATGTTCACAAAACAACTTATACTCCCAATTAATATTAAAGGGCACAGCTGGGCGCTTCTATTGGCAGCCCTAATAATATTCCTAATTACTACAAACCTGGTGGGCCTTCTACCATATACATTTACCCCAACAACTCAACTGTCCTTAAACTTAGGGCTTGCTGTTCCACTATGACTAGCCACAATCATCACCGGACTTCGAAATCAACCAACACACGCTCTAGGTCACATACTGCCAGAAGGAACTCCAACACCACTAATCCCAATCCTAGTGGTTATTGAAACAATTAGCCTATTTATTCGCCCATTAGCCCTCGGGGTTCGACTAACAGCCAATCTGACAGCCGGACACTTGCTGATTCAACTTATCTCAACAGCCGTACTAGTTCTAATGCCACTAATACCATCAGTCTCAATTTTAACAATAGTAATTCTATTTTTACTAACACTCCTAGAGATTGCAGTAGCCATAATTCAAGCTTATGTTTTTGTTCTTCTACTCAGCCTATATTTACAAGAAAACGTCTAATGGCACACCAAGCACACGCCTACCACATAGTAGACCCCAGCCCTTGACCACTTACAGGCGCCATCGCAGCACTTTTATTAACCTCTGGCCTGGCAGTATGATTTCACTTTGGGTCAACCACCCTAATAACCCTAGGACTAATTGTTATATTGCTAACTATACTCCAATGATGGCGTGATATCATTCGAGAAGGCACATTCCAAGGACATCACACCTTGCCTGTCCAAAAGGGGCTCCGATACGGGATAATCTTATTTATTACCTCAGAAGTGTTCTTTTTTCTAGGCTTTTTTTGAGCATTCTATAACTCCAGCCTTGCCCCAACCCCAGAATTAGGAGAGTGCTGGCCCCCAACAGGAGTTACACCCCTAGACCCCTTCGAGGTCCCTCTACTAAATACTGCCGTACTTCTAGCCTCCGGTGTTACAGTAACATGGGCCCACCACAGCATCATACAAGGAAGCCGAAAAGAGGCCATTCAATCTCTGTTTTTAACCGTTATTTTAGGTCTATATTTTACCGCTCTTCAAGTCATAGAGTATTACGAAGCCCCTTTCACTATCGCAGACGGGGTTTACGGGTCAACCTTTTTTGTCGCAACAGGGTTTCACGGCCTCCACGTAATTATTGGATCGTTATTCCTACTGATCTGCCTCCTACGACAAATTAAGTTTCACTTTACCTCAAACCACCATTTTGGCTTCGAAGCAGCAGCATGGTACTGACACTTTGTAGACGTAGTATGACTGTTCCTATATGTATCCATTTACTGATGAGGATCCTGTCTCTTTAGTACAATTAGTATAAATGACCTCCAATCATTTGATCTTAGTCAATAATCTAAGAAAAGACAATGAACTTAATTACACTTATACTGATCCTCTCAACAGCATTATCCACAGCTTTAATTACAATTAGTTTTTGATTGCCCCTTAATAACCCTGACACAGAAAAACTCTCCCCCTATGAGTGCGGCTTTGACCCAGTTGGCTCAGCTCGTCTACCATTTTCAATCCGCTTTTTCCTTATTGCTATCCTATTTTTGCTCTTTGACCTAGAAATTGCCCTATTATTACCAACCCCCTGAGCATCACAAATACACCCAATAAACACACTATTTTGATCAACAATTATTCTTCTTATCCTTACAATTGGCCTAATTTATGAATGAGCCCAAGGAGGCCTAGAATGGGCTGAATAAGTATTTAATCTAAATAAGAATGCTGATTTCGACTCAGTAAATTTTGGTTTACCCCAAAAATACTTTATGTTATCGACCCTATTCGTAGCCATATCGGCATTCGCACTAAGTGCCACAGGATTAATACTACATCGAACACACTTTTTATCCGCCCTCCTCTGCTTAGAGGGAATAATGCTAACAATATTTATTGCAATAGCTGTCTGAACAACACAAATAAATACATGACACCACTTTTTGACCCCAATGCTACTGCTAACTATATCTGCATGTGAGGCCAGCACCGGGCTTGCCCTTATGGTAGCCACAACGCGAACCCATGGGACAGATCATCTTAAAAACCTAAGTCTTCTACAATGCTAAAAATCTTAATCCCGACCATAATATTGCTACCCATGACATGACTAACAAGCCCAAAATGACTATGAACCCATTTTGTAGCAAATAGCTCCATTATTGCAATAATTAGCCTAATATGACTAAACCTTCCATTTGAGTTCGCAAACTTTACAAACATATTAATGTCCGTAGACCCAACTTCATCCCCACTGCTAGTACTTACATGCTGGCTTCTCCCTCTAATAACCCTAGCTAGCCAACAACACCTAAAAATAAACCCACCCACTCGACAACGAACTTATCTGGTTATATTTACACTCCTACAGGCATCCCTAATTATTGCTTTTTCTTCAACAGAATTAATTATATTTTATATTGCCTTTGAAACTACCCTTATTCCCACTTTAATTATTATTACCCGCTGAGGAAACCAAGTCGAGCGACTAAATGCAGGCACATATTTCTTGTTCTACACCCTAGCAGGCTCCTTACCACTACTTATTGCACTTCTCACTCTACAAAACTCCGCCGGGTCACTATCTCTTGCCTTATTTTATATGATAGAGCCAATAGAACTACAAAGCTATTCAAGCAAAATTTTATGATCAGCCTGTCTACTGGCATTTATAGTAAAAATACCGCTTTATGGGGCCCACCTTTGATTACCAAAAGCTCATGTAGAAGCACCAGTGGCTGGGTCAATAATCTTAGCAGCAGTCTTACTTAAACTAGGAGGATATGGAATTATTCGAATTACAACCATTCTAACCCCAATAACAAAAGAAATATCATACCCATTTATAATTTTAGCCCTATGAGGAGTAGTAATAACAAGCCTAATCTGCATGCGACAAACAGACTTAAAGTCGCTTATTGCATATTCATCTGTTAGTCACATAGGCCTTGTAATCGCCGCTATTATAATTCAAACACCATGAAGTATTACAGGGGCTGTTATTTTAATAATTTCACACGGTTTAATTTCATCTGCCTTATTCTGCCTAGCAAATATAAATTATGAGCGAACTCATAGTCGCACCTTATTACTAATGCGCGGAGCCCGGGCAACACTCCCACTTATAGCTACCTGGTGACTTATTACAAACCTATCAAACATAGCACTTCCTCCTTCAGTAAACCTGTGAGGAGAGCTGACAATTATGATATCCCTATTTAACTGGTCCCCTTGAACAATATTAATTACGGGGGCAGGGGCTTTAATTACAGCTTCATATACACTCTATATGTATTTAATAACACAACGAGGTCCAACCCCTAATCACATTAACCCTATTAACCCATCCCACACCCGAGAACATTTTCTCATAACCATGCACCTCGCACCCACACTTCTATTAATCCTAAAGCCCACTCTTATCTCAGGGGCATTATGTGCGTATAATTTAAAAAAATACTAGATTGTGGTTCTAAAAATGAAAGTTAAACTCTTTCTATGCACCAAGAAGGGTTATAAAACACAGAAACTGCTAATTATCTGACCCTAAAGTTAAAATCTTTAGCCTTCTTAACTTTTAAAGGATAATAGTAATCCATTGGTTTTAGAGGCCAAATACTCTAGGTGCAACTCCAAGTAAAAGTTATGAACCAAATATTATTATTTAACTCATCATTTCTACTATCCCTAACTTTATTAATAATCCCACTAGCATCATCAGTTCTAATAAAAACCCCTAAAATATGGTCAATAATAGTAAAAGCCTCAGTAAAACACTCTTTCTTACTCAGCTTGCTACCTATATTTATCTTTATAAATTCAGGGTTAGAGTCGACAATAATAAACTTTTCATGGATAACCATCTACAACTTTAATATTTCATCAAGCATTAAAATTGATCAATACTCAGTTTTATTTATACCAGTTGCCCTATTTGTTACATGATCAATCTTAGAGTTCGCAGTTTGGTATATACACTCAGACCAAGAAATAAACCGCTTCTTTAAATACTTGTTAACATTCCTACTAGCAATAATAATTTTAACTTCTGCCAACAACATATTTCAGCTATTTATTGGATGAGAAGGTGTGGGAATTATGTCCTTCTTACTAATTGGCTGATGACACGCCCGAGCAGACGCCAACACTGCTGCTATACAGGCGGTTATATATAATCGTATTGGGGATATTGGCCTAATCCTGAGTATGGCATACTTTTCTATAAATATAAACTCCTGAGAACTCCAACAAATATTTATTATATTTGATAAAGAATCAATTCTTCCGCTCCTAGGACTTATCTTAGCGGCCATAGGAAAATCCGCTCAGTTCGGACTTCATCCATGACTTCCCGCTGCCATAGAAGGCCCAACACCAGTTTCAGCCTTACTTCACTCCAGCACGATAGTAGTAGCGGGCATTTTTTTACTAATCCGATTCCAACCAATTATTGAACAAAACAAGGCTGCCCTTTCAATCTGCCTGTGTCTCGGGGCCCTAACAACTGTATTTACAGCTACATGCGCCCTAACACAAAACGATATTAAAAAAATCGTAGCATTTTCAACATCAAGCCAACTAGGGCTAATAATAGTGACAATTGGCCTAAATCAACCACAATTAGCCTTCTTTCATATTTGCACACACGCCTTCTTTAAAGCTATGCTATTCTTATGCTCGGGCTCAATTATTCACAGCTTAAATGATGAACAAGACATTCGAAAAATAGGGGGTTTACAAAAAATACTCCCAATAACTACAACTTGCCTTACTGTTGGAAGCCTAGCACTTACAGGAACACCCTATCTTTCAGGGTTCTTTTCCAAAGATGCAATTATTGAGTCAATAAATATATCTAATCTCAACTCCTGTGCCCTGATTCTCACCCTTGTTGCGACCTCCTTTACAGCAGTATACAGCTTCCGAATTATTTTTTTCTCTTCAATAAAAACCCCACGATCCCTCCCAACTATACTAATTAATGAAAATAACCCCTTAATTATTAACTCTATTACACGATTGGCCTGAGGAAGCATAATTGCAGGCATGTTAATTATTAACTGCACTATCCCAATAAAAACACAAATCCTTACTATGCCAATGATTATAAAACTAATAGCTCTTCTAATTTCTATTCTCGGGCTTATCATAGCAATAGACATCTCAAGCCTCTCAATAAAGCATAAGACTATTCACACTTTTTCAAACATGTTAGCCTTTTTCCCTATAATTTTACACCGCTTTACACCAAAAATAAAATTAAACTTTGGACAAAATATCTCAACCCATATCACAGACACATTATGATATGAAAAATTAGGCCCAAAAGGAGCATCAAACCGAATGCTGCCGCCTATCAAAACCACAACAAACTCCCAATCAGGCATAATCAAAATATATATAATACTATTTTTAACTAATATCCTACTAATCTTAGCGCTATCTTACAGCCCGCAATGCTCCACGAGACACTCCCCGAGTTACTTCTAAGACTACAAATAAAGTCAACAAAAGGGCTCAACCAGCAATAACCAATAAACCCCCACCAAAAACATACATCTCCCCCACCCCACCTCAATCAAGCCCAATAACCTCAAAATCCACACACCCCCCACTAAACAGTTGTTCAATAGAAAAATTACAACCTAACCACAACCCACCAACCACTAATAAGACTACATAAACACACACATACAACGCTACAGACCAACTACCCCAGGCTTCAGGATAGGGCTCTGCCGCAAGTGAAGCAGAATATGCAAAAACAACCATTATCCCCCCCAAATAGATTAATAATAAAATAAGAGATAAAAAAGATACTCCAAAATCAACCAACAGACAACACCCGCTAATAGAAGCTAAAATTAGCCCAAAAGCCGCAAAATAGGGAGAAGGATTAGAAGCTACAGCAATTAAACCAACTAAAACACCAATTATAGATAAAAAACTTAAATATACCATTATTTTTACCTGGACTTTAACCAAGACCTCTGACCTGAAAAACCAACGTTGTATTCAACTATAAAAACAATGGCCCCTATTGCACGAAAAACTCACCCTCTGTTAAAAATTATTAATAACTCATTTATCGACTTACCAACTCCCTCCAACATCTCATATTGATGAAACTTCGGCTCTCTTCTAGGAATTTGCCTAATTACACAAATCATCACAGGCCTATTCTTAGCAATACACTATACAGCAGACACACAATTAGCCTTTTCATCTGTGGCCCACATCTGCCGAGACGTTAACCACGGATGACTAATACGAAACATTCACGCTAATGGAGCCTCATTTTTCTTTATCTGTATTTACCTACATATTGGACGCGGCCTATACTACGGATCATATATGTTTAAAGAGACATGAAACATTGGCGTAATGCTACTGCTACTAGTCATGGCCACCGCCTTTGTTGGTTATGTTCTCCCATGGGGACAAATGTCGTTTTGAGGGGCCTCGGTTATTACAAACCTCCTCTCAGCCGTCCCGTATGTTGGGGGTTCCCTAGTAGAGTGAGTCTGGGGGGGGTTCTCGGTGGACAAGGCCACCTTGACGCGATTCTTTGCATTTCACTTCCTATTGCCCTTCCTAATTGCAGGGATAAGCATTATTCACCTGTTATTTTTACACGAAACTGGGTCCAATAACCCAACAGGAATTCCCTCTAACCAAGACAAAATCTCTTTTCACCCATACTTTTCCTATAAAGACTTACTAGGCTTTTTTCTAGCACTACTCACCTTAGTACTAATTGCCCTCATTACACCAAATCTGCTAGTAGACCCAGAAAACTTTATCCCGGCAAACCCACTAATAGCCCCCCCCCACATCAAGCCAGAGTGATACTTCCTATTTGCCTATGCTATCTTACGATCAATTCCAAATAAACTTGGGGGGGTTATCGCACTTCTAATATCTATTTTAATCCTTATACTTATCCCAATATTACATACATCAAAACAACGAAGTCTTATGTTCCGCTCTATGTCCCAAACTCTATTTTGACTTCTAGTAGCAAACACCTTAATTTTAACTTGAATTGGGGGAATACCAGTCGAACCCCCATTTACTGAGATCGGGCAGGTCGCCTCGATCTTTTATTTTCTACTTTTTATCCTCATAATCCCATTAATTGGGTTATGAGAAAACAAACTTATAAAATGATACCTAGATGGTTTAGATAAAACATCGGTCTTGTAAGCCGAAGCCGAAGCCTAGCCCCCTTCTCCAGGTATATCCGAGAACCGCCAAAAAAAAAAACGGGTATTTAGTCGTTATTTCCGTGCTCCGCCAATATTTTTTTACCTAAAACCCACTACAAAGGTGCACTTATACAAGAATATCCTTAAACGCACAGAGATTTTTTTTAAGAGGGAAAGATTTTCACTTCCGTCGCTGGCACCCAAAGCCAAAATTCTGGGCTCTAAACTACCTCCTACTTGTTTTCCCGTGATTTTTGAAACGAGAGTGCATACTATGCTTAATAGTGCATTCATCTACTTGCCAAACGTCTTTGTTTTGGTATTATTAGGATTTTTAACCTAACCCTCAGGCGAGAAATCACCAACCCGCCCCCCACGATACTCGTTTAGAAACTTCACGGACTTCAATTGTAGAGTGTCTTTCTATTATCTATACAGGCAGTTGGTTTGAATCTATGAACATTTACAGTAGAGTTTCTATCATTTCTTTTTAAGAGGCCTCTGGTAAAATGCTTACTGTACTAGATGGCCCATGATCAACAGAACTGATCTGGCCTGCATTCATTTTTTTTTCTCTCTGTGAAGTCAATTCCCCATAAAGTCTTGAGTCGGCACTTACGGTCTAAAACCTGAACATGAATTGCAGATGTAGGGTGACGATTATAAAACCGCGGATTAAATATTTATGTTATAGGGACATAACATTTTTTTCCCTCTAAAACAAGGGATATATTCTATTTCCTGTTTCCCCCCGGAGCTAGTTTTTCGAATAAAACAAATTTTGAATATTATCTATTTTATTTTTGGATAACCCCCCTACCCCCAAATGTCCGTCTAATCAGTATGAGAAAATTTTTTAGCCAACCCCAAGACTAAAAAGACCTACATACCTACGACACTAGGTTACTACTGAGCAAAATGAGTTTTTTTTTAATGAATAAGCTTTATATACAGTGTTACACTATAA